ATGCAACGATGATTTTTTTCTACAAATCACAAAGATATTGGTACTCTATACTTTTTATTAGGCGCCTGAGCCGGAGTAATCGGAACTTCTCTAAGACTCCTTATCCGCACAGAACTAGGGCAACCAGGCTCTTTTATTGGAGACGACCAAATCTACAACGTAATCGTTACTGCCCACGCTTTTATTATAATCTTCTTCATAGTTATGCCAATCATAATTGGGGGCTTCGGAAATTGATTACTACCTCTTATACTTTCTACCCCTGATATGGCATTTCCCCGCCTTAACAATATAAGATTTTGATTACTACCCCCCTCCTTAGTTCTCCTTCTCTTCAGAGGCCTAGTTGAAAGAGGAGTTGGAACAGGTTGGACAGTTTACCCTCCTCTTTCAGCCTCCCTTGCCCACGCAGGGGCCTCAGTAGATCTAGCAATTTTCTCTCTCCATCTAGCCGGAGTTTCCTCTATCCTAGGGGCTATTAATTTTATAACAACAATTATTAACATACGCCCCTCTGGGATAACCCCCGACCGAGTTCCCCTTTTTGTTTGGTCTGTATTTATTACAATAATCCTCCTTCTCCTTTCCCTGCCAGTCTTAGCTGGCGCTATTACTATACTTTTAACCGACCGTAATTTAAACACATCCTTTTTTGACCCTGCGGGAGGGGGGGACCCCATCCTCTATCAACACCTATTCTGATTTTTCGGCCACCCAGAAGTTTATATTCTCATTCTTCCGGCATTCGGAGTCATCTCTCACATTGTAAGACAAGAGTCCGGGAAAAAAGAAACTTTCGGAGTTTTAGGCATAATTTATGCCATACTTGCCATTGGAGTATTAGGATTTATTGTATGAGCCCACCACATATTTACAGTAGGAATAGATGTAGACACTCGTGCCTACTTCACATCTGCCACAATAATTATTGCTGTTCCCACAGGAATCAAAATCTTTAGATGACTTAGGACCCTCCATGGTACCCAGTTCTCTTACAGGCCCCCAACCCTATGGTCCTTAGGGTTTATTTTTCTTTTTACCATAGGAGGTCTTACCGGCATTATCTTATCCAACTCCTCTATTGATATTATTCTACATGACACTTACTATGTTGTTGCACACTTTCACTACGTTTTATCAATGGGGGCTGTTTTTGGTATTTTTGCGGGTCTCTCCCATTGGCTCCCTCTTATAACAGGTGTCTCACTAAACCCCCAATGAATAAAAGCACATTTTATAATTATATTTATTGGGGTAAACCTAACTTTTTTCCCCCAACACTTTCTAGGATTAGCTGGTATGCCCCGACGCTACTCCGACTACCCAGATATGTTTACACCATGGAACGTTATATCCTCTTTGGGGTCTCTAATCTCTATAATAGCAGTCCTAGGCTTCCTCTTTATCCTATGAGAAGCTTTCCTCATCAACCGTCCTGTTTTATTTTCAAACTTTTTAGCCTCTTCTATCGAATGGAGACATCCCTATCCCCCTGCAGATCATAGTTATTTAGAAACTCCCCTAATCACTACCTAATTCTAAAGTGGCAGAAAGAATGCTTAGGGTTTAAGCCTCTACTAGGAAGTTTTATCTTCCTTTAGAAATAATGATAACATGAGGTCAACTCGGGCTACAAAACAGAGCATCTCCCCTTATAGAACAACTAATCTTCTTTTACGACCATACTATAGTTGTCTTAATCTTAATTACCACCTTTGTCGGCTACCTCCTCTCCTCTATCTTCTTCAATAAATTTTTAAACCGATTCCTACTTGAAAATCAAACCACCGAAATTATTTGAACAACACTTCCTGCTATTATTTTAATTTTTATTGCCCTTCCTTCTTTAAACCTTCTCTACCTCCTAGATGAAGTAAATAGCCCTAGAATTACTTTAAAAACAATTGGTCACCAATGGTATTGAACTTACGAGTACTCAGATTTTCCCCAAGTAGAATTTGACTCTTACTTAACGCCAGAGGGTGACTTCTCTCTTTTCCGCCTATTAGACGTAGATAACCGAACAGTCGTCCCCATGAACACACAAATTCGTCTCCTTATTACCGCCACAGATGTTATTCACTCTTGGGCCCTTCCCGCCCTTGGTATTAAAGTAGATGCTGTCCCAGGCCGATTAAACCAAACAAGGCTTATCACTAACCAACCTGGTTTATTTTTCGGACAGTGTTCTGAAATTTGTGGGATAAACCACAGGTTTATACCCATTGTCATTGAAAGAGTTTCCATAGACTGCTTCTTAAAATGAATTCTCCTAACAAAAGAAGAAACCTTATTAGATGACTGAAAGTAAGTGTAGGCCTTTTAATCCTAAAATAGTATTTAACAACTACTTCTAATAAAAAAAAAATTAGTTAATTACTTATAACATAAGCTTGTCAAACTTAAATTATCACTTAGATATTTTTTAGTGCCTCAAATAGCCCCCCTAATATGAACAAGACTTTTTGCCTTCTTTCTTTTAAATTTTTTATTGTTCTTTATTCTAACTTATTTCTTACAACCCCCTTCTAAAATAAAACAACAACCACTCCTGTTTTCTTCTAGACAAAAAAACTGAAAATGATAACAAGACTCTTCTCAATCTTTGAGCCCACCTCAAGAATCTTTAGTGCACCCTTAAACTGGCTTTCAACTTCCCTAGGAGCCCTCTTTGTCCCCTATTTATTCTGGGTTTCCCCCTCACGGTGGTCTCTTCTATGATTAAAAATTATTACCTATCTTCACACAGAGTTCAAAACTCTCCTCAAACCCTCCTACAAAATAAGAACAATTATTTTCATCTCTTTGTTCTCCCTCATTATCTTTAATAATTCCCTGGGTCTCTTCCCCTATATCTTTACAAGATCAAGACACCTTATTATAACTCTTTCACTTTCACTCCCACTGTGAATTTCTTTTATAATGTTTGGATGAATTAACCACACCAACCACATGTTTACTCACCTAGTTCCCCAAGGAACCCCAAGTTTCCTTATGCCCCTAATAGTCCTAATTGAAACAATTAGTAATCTTATCCGCCCTGGCACTCTTGCTGTCCGCTTAGCAGCTAATATAATTGCAGGGCATCTTATCTTAACCCTCCTCAGTCAAACAGGCTCCACTCTCACTCTCTCCCTTCTTATATTTTTACTCTTCTCCCAAATCCTCTTACTAATCCTAGAAGCTGCCGTTGCAATTATCCAGTCCTATGTCTTTTCAACCCTTAGAACTCTTTATGCAAGAGAAATCAACTAATGTCCTCTCCCTTTAACCACCACCCCTTCCACTTAGTAAACATAAGACCATGGCCTCTCACAGGGGCTTTAAGAGCTTTCCTTCTTACCACAGGACTAATTAAATGGTTTCACTTATTTAACCCCGATCTCCTTTTCCTAAGGCTTTTTAGAGTTCTCCTAACTATATTCCAATGATGGCGGGATGTCACACGAGAGGGAACTTACCAGGGTTCCCACACAAAATTAGTAAAAAAAGGCCTTCAATGGGGGATAATTCTTTTTATTCTCTCCGAGGTACTTTTTTTCTTTGCCTTTTTTTGAGCCTTTTTCCACAGGAGCCTCTCCCCCAGAGTAGAGCTGGGAATCTTATGGCCCCCAATAGGAATTAGCCCTTTTAACCCCTTCCAAATCCCCCTTTTAAATACTACAGTTCTTCTTTCCTCAGGAGCCACTATTACATGAGCCCACCACTCCTTAATAAACTCTAATTACCATAGCTCCCTTCAAGGATTAGGGCTCTCAATTACCCTTGGCCTATATTTTACCGCTCTTCAAGCTTATGAGTACTCAGAGGCTCCCTTTTCAATTGCAGATTCCGTTTATGGTGCTACTTTCTTTGTTACCACTGGTTTCCACGGTCTTCATGTTCTCATTGGGACAACATTCCTCTCTATCACCTGATATCGACTCTATAGTTGGCACTTTTCCTCTGATCACCATTTTGGATTCGAAGCGGCAGCCTGATATTGACACTTCGTAGATGTAGTTTGACTTTTCCTTTATCTTCTCCTCTATTGATGAGGAAATTAATTTTTTAGTATAAGCAGTACCTTTGGCTTCCAACCAAACCGTCTAATTTGATTAGAAAAATTAATTATTATAACCTCCCTTTTCATTTTTACCGCCTTCTTTCTTAGACTTCTCATTATAATTTTATCTTCCCTCTTAGCTAAAAAAACCATCTCAGACCTAGAAAAAAACTCTCCTTTCGAGTGTGGGTTTGACCCTAAAAGCTCCGCCCGACTTCCTTTTTCTTTACGTTTTTTTTTGATTGCCGTAATCTTCCTAATTTTTGATGTAGAAATTACACTACTCCTCCCTCTTACAACAATCCTACAGATAGCAAACATCTTCTCCTGGTGCTTCACAGGGCTTTGTTTCCTTTTTATTCTCCTTATTGGTCTTTATTATGAGTGGCAAAGAGGTGCTTTAGATTGGGCAGATTAGCCTTCTTTCCTTTTGTCCCTTTGTGCCCATGACAAAAGGACCCAGAGTTATATTCAAATATGATTTATAAGTTGCATTTATAAGGTGTTTTTTAAACTAACTTTACCTTTTTTTTACAGTTTAAAATAGTTTCTTTATGTGCCAACCCTAACAAAATCTAACCTCCCCCTTCTAATTTTTTTTTAAAAATTATTTATAGTCCTCTTTTTAAACCCACACTTTTAGAAAATCAGTGTAAACCTTTAAAGAATGCATTTTTTGCTCTCCCCCTTACAAACAAAAAAAGAATAAACCAAAGTCCCCCTCTCCCCTAGTTATAAAAAAGAAACCTTCCAAAGCCCTAAACTTAATATTAGTTTTAATAGTTTAAAGAAAACTTCGGTCTTGTAAACCAAAAATGAACAATTAATTTTTTCTTAAAACATCAGAGAACCCGCCCTTGTCCTCTTTCCCAAACTTTTAACCTTTAAACGCCAACCTCTGAAATCCTAACCATCTTTTTGCCCTTAGCTCTTCTAACGTCACTACTCTTCCTTTTCCTAAAACACCCTCTCTCCCTTGGTCTCGCCCTTCTTCTTCAAACAGTTAACGTCTGCTTAGCCTCGGGGATAAAAATAACCTCCTATTGATTTTCTTACATTCTTTTCCTTGTCTTCTTAGGCGGGCTATTGGTGCTTTTTATCTATGTAACATCTCTAGCTTCAAATGAAAAACTTAATTTCTCTTTTCCTCTCGTCCTCTTTTTTTCAACCTCTTGGTTACTTAGAAGAATTTTTTTTTTTTTTTTCGACCCTCTTTTTTCTTCCTTTAAAATTAACACCCTTGCTTCCTCCCTTATCCCTAAAGTAGGCTTTCAACAAACAATTGCAGCCATTTATAACCCCTCCTCAATAGTGTTCACCTTATTTTTAGTCTTTTATCTCCTATTGTGTCTCTTAGTCGTAGTAAAAATCTCTAATGTACACTTGGGGCCTTTGCGCCTTTCAAAATAAAGTTAAATTGGCCCCGAACTCCTCCCCTTCTTACTCTCACCCTCTTATCTCTCCCTTGTTCTTTATTCCCAGAGTATTTAGTTTATCCTTAAAACAATTGTTTTGAAAACAATTTAAAAGGCACACTAGCCTTAATACTCTACTAACCAACTTAATAGGCTAATAAACTAACAACTTTAAAAGAATACTAACATTATCACGACTAAAAAATCTTCCACTTTCATTTTGTTACCCCCCATTCTAAGCCCCCTTCTACCAAAATAATAACCTTGTTCTGACTTAGACAAATCATTTAAACTTTCTGGCCCTCCTATTGAAGTAAATCTTTTATTAAAATATAACAAACCAGGCCTCGCTCCCAGACTACCCCCAAACCACAGAAAAATTTGAGCCTAGCCCTTCCTCTTATAACTCCCGCACTATAAAGAAATTTTAACTCAATCCCTAAAGCCACAAATCTTTCCCAAACTAGCCTTTCCATGGTTGTGTTTTCTTTCTGTCCCTAATTAATTAAATCCCCTAATTATGATTTAAAATAATTTCTTTATAATTCTAGCCCCACAAACTAACGTTTTCCTTAAACTATTTAAATACCTTTTATTTAAATTAAAATTGTAACTAACTCCCTTTTTAAAAAAATCATATTTAAAGGAAGCCAATGTAATATTAAAACAAGATATTCTTGCGTTTTGCCCCTACAGCAAGAAAAAAAAGAATTATAAAACACCCCATGTTGTCTTAAAGAATATATAAATAACCTGTAAGCTGCCCCTAAAAAAGATAGTAACATAATCAACAAAAGACTAAACAACCTCCACCTAAGTACCCTTACAATTAGGTTAATCTCCCCTAGCAAATTCAAAGCAGGAGGGGCTGCTATATTCCCAATCACAAGTAAAAACCACCATAACCCTAAATTAGGCATAAAATTTAATAATCCCTTACTAATTAATAACCTCCGCCTTCTAAGCCGCTCATAGACTATATTAGAAAGACAAAAAAGACCTGAAGAACAAAGACCATGGCCAATTATTATTACTACGGCCCCATTCAACCCTCACCAATTAAACACTACTAAACCACATAAAACAAACCCCATATGAGCCACAGAAGAATAAGCAATTAAAGATTTTATATCAACCTGCCGTAAACATATCAGCCTCACAAAAACCCCCCCAAAAAGACTGATACTAACCCATACACAAGAAAGCCTCTTATTTATCAAACCAAATAAAGGAAGCACCCGGATTAATCCATACCCCCCTAGCTTCAACAACACTCCTGCTAAAATTATAGAACCTGCCACAGGAGCTTCTACATGAGCTTTAGGGAGCCACAAATGTATCAGATATATGGGCATCTTCACTAAAAAGGCAAATAAAGAAAAAAAATATCAAACTCTCCCCAACACTCTTATTGAAACCACTTTCTCCCCAAGACCTATTGTTAAACTTCCCCCACACTTATATAAACTTATTAAAGAAACAAGTAAAGGTAAAGAACCAAACAAAGTATAAAATAACATGTAAACTCCTGCCTGAATCCGCTCAGGCTGATACCCTCAACCAAGAATTAAAAATAAAGTAGGAATTAATGACCTCTCAAAAAAAATATAAAATATCAAATAATCCATAGAACTAAAAGTTAATATTAAAAAAAACAATAAAAATAAATTTACCATTATAAAATAACCAGACCTCTTTTTTAAAAAAAAAATCTTTTGTCTTCTCAAAATAACCAAAGAAGTAATCCACAGCCTCAATAAAATTATTAAATACCCTAAAAAATCCACACCAAATCCCAACCCTAATTTAAAAACAAAAAAATCATGACCACAAGTAACTATTATAAAAAATCTTATTAAAAATACGAACCCCTGCACTATTTTCCACTCCCCTACAAAACCAAACAATAACATAGTTATAAAAAAAAACTTTAACATTTTAACACCCTAAATCTTCATAAACAATCATTTCCATGTGTTCGCACAATAGACACCAATAACGTTAGCCCTAGGGCCCCCTCACAAGCAATTAACAGCAAAAAAAATAAAACAAAAAAGCTCTCCACCCCGATATTAGAGAGATAACAACTTATTGTCCAAAATACACCCAATATTATAAACTCAAGTCTTAATAAAGTATTTAACAAATGCTTATAACCACAAATAAACCCAAACACCCCACAAAAAACCATAAAAAATGAAGAAATCTCTCAAACATACCTTAAACTTAACATTAGTTTTAATAAAAATTAAAGAAACCTTCGGTCTTGCAAACTAAAAATGAACAATTAATTTTCTTAGACATCAGAGAAAAAAACCTTTTATCCTCAATCCCCAAAATTGGCATTTTTTTTAAACTATTCTCTGATATTTTTATCCTAACCTTAGCCCCCCCGTTCTTACTAAAATAGCTAATTTAAACTAACCTGATTGTTAAAAAATAATAAACTAACCTCCACAAACTAGCTTACACCATTAATTTTCTACCCCACTTCACTTTATTAATTTTTTTAGTAATAACTTTTTATTTTAATAATAAACAAAAACAAACTATTTTCAACCCCATAAAAAAACCTAAATAATTCAAAGAAATAGGAAGGAATCTCTTCCAAGCAAGAGATATCAACTTGTCGTAGCGAAACCGAGGTAGCGTGCCCCGGGTTCAAACAAATAAAAAAACAACACCAACCACTTTTACATAAAAAAAAAGAGTAAATAAAGCCCCTCCTAAAAAAATTAAACTAAATAAACTTCTTATAAACAAAATTCTTGTATATTCAGCTAAAAAAAGCAATACAAAGCCTCCTCCTCCATATTCCACATTAAACCCTGATACCAACTCTGACTCCCCTTCCGCAAAATCAAAAGGAGTTCGATTTGTCTCTGCTAAACAAGACACAAACCAAATGAAAGCTATTGGGCCCCCATAAAACAAAAACCACAGCTCCTCCTGATACTCACAAAATAATTTCAAATTAAACCCCCCCACTAAAAAAATGAAAGACAATAAAATTAATGCTAACCTTACTTCATAAGAAATCGTTTGAGCAACCGCCCGTAGTCTCCCTAATATAGAATATTTTGAATTAGAAGCCCACCCAGCCCTCATCATAGAGTAAACACCCAAGCTCAGTACACACAAAAAAAACAAAATACCCATCTCAAAATCCAAAAGCCCTACCTCTACTGGGAAAACTCTTCAAGCAATTAAAGAAATAAAAAGACTAAACACAGGAGCTAAATAATAAGGTAAAAAATTAGAAAAAGTTAAATTAATCTGCTCCTTTATAAACAACTTCACCGCATCAGAAAAAGGCTGTAACAATCCTATTATCCCTACTTTAGTGGGGCCCATCCGAATTTGGATTCCCCCTAAAACTTTTCGTTCTAATAAAGTAATAAAAGCCACCCCAACCAGCACACAAACTAACAAAACTAAATACCTTAAAGCCATTACTAATATTATCACAAACAAAGAGTGGTTTCCACTTTCATTTATTACCTATAGAAAGTACCTCTATCTTTTCAGAACCTAAATCTAATGCATTTCCCTCTGCCAAAGTAATAATTTTATTCTAATACTTAAACAAACTATTTAAATTACCTGGTCCTCTCGTACTAAAGTAATTTTTTTTTTTTAAAAGATAGAAACCAACCTGGCTCACACCGGTTTGAACTCAAATCATGTAAAATTTTAAAAGTCGAACAGACTTTCTCTTATAGCTTCTGCACTATAAAGAAATTTTAATTCAACATCGAGGTCGCAATCTTTTTTATTGATAAGAACTCTCCAAAAAAATAACGCTGTTATCCCTAAAGTAACTTACTCTTCTACTCTTTTTTAAGGACCATTTTTTTTTCAAAAATTATTGACTCTACTTCTTTAAAACAGTTACAATTCTTATTTTATTCTTGTCGCCCCAACAAAACATACACAAACTTCTTATATTTAGACACAAATAATTTCCTAAAATATTTTTTCTATGTAAAGTTTTATAGGGTCTTATCGTCCCCTTAAATTATTTAAGCCTTTTCACTTAAAAGTTAATTTCAAATGTTAATATAAAGACAGTAAACTTCTTGTGAAACCATTCATTCCAGCCTCCAATTAAAAGACTAATGATTATGCTACCTTCGCACGGTCAATATACCGCGGCCCTTTAATCTTAACAATCAGTGGGCAGGCCAGACTTTATATAACAACATATAGACATGTTTTTGATAAACAGGCAGAAGTTTCTTTTGCCGAGTTCCTCTAAACTACCTTTTCTTTTTTTATTTTTTTTTTTTAAAAATCTATTTAACTATTCAACAACAAACTTATACTAATATAATCATTTTAACAAATAATCTTCTACTTATTAAATCTTTCCCCTACTAAAAATAAACAAAATATAAATTTGAGTAACCCTAAAAAATTAGTTTAAACACTTTTTAAATATGGCCACTTTTAAGCCTAATCCAATTAAACAAAATATAAATCTCCTATATTACCTTCATTTTCTTGGACAAGAAGCTCGCCCCTCCTGTCCTTACCTTCTATTCCTTTTCAAAATAAAAAAAAAATTAAATTTTTTTCGAGAAAAACCAGATATATAAAACACGACTAATATTTCACTACAAAATTAAAATTCTAAATTTTCTTAACACAAAAACTTTTTTCTTAACTTAGCTCTTTCTATTTCGGGATTTCCTTCAACTACAAGAATAATTTAGATTAACCCTAATACACAAGGTACAAACTTTCATTTTTTCTTTACTTTTATTTCTCCCTTTCTTTCAACTTTCTTTCTCAATACTCTTCCCTTTAGCCTTAAACCAAACCATTCACTTCTAATTACTTTTTTTTTTTTTTCCAAAATCTTTTTCTTTCCCATCTTAACTAACAAGCTTTCCCCATTTAAAAATAAATTGATTCGCACAATAACCCCTCTCACCGTAAATGAAATGCTTTTCTAATTAGCTTTATTTTCCCAAATACACTTTCCAGTACATTTACTATGTTACGACTTATTTCATTTTAGTAACGAAAGCGACGGGCGATATGTACATAACTTAGAGCCTTTATCAGCAAACCTTATTAAAATCCACTTACTATTAAATCCTCCTTTATAAGAGAGTCTTACCCCCTTAGTCCGTTTATTTAAATTAATATTGTAACCCATCCTACCTTATTCATCAACTGCACCTTGATCTAATATTCTCGCTTACAAGCAATCTTAACAACTAACTCTCCTCTTGAAGTTCTCTATAATGACGGTATACAAACTAATTTTTTTAATAAGTAAGATTTTTCGTGGTTTATCGTTTTATAGAACAGGTTCCTCTAACAGGACTAAGATACCGCCAAATTCTTTAAATTTAAAGACCATAACTATTAATCTCCTAGTAAATTTGCAACTTCTAAGTATAATAGGGTATCTAATCCTAGTTTATCCCTTAGTTTCCTTAAACCTCATCTCTTATTACTCCTTATCTTTTTCCCAACCATAAGCAAACCAATTCTACCTTTCTACCTCTATTAGACCGTAATAAAAAATATTAAACAATTAATTAATTACTAATAAATTTCCACTCAATCTCTAAGTATAACCGCGACTGCTGGCACAGATTTCGCCAGATTAAATTAAAATTTACCAAATCAAATTTACATTTACAAAATTTAATTCTACACACTGCGAAAATTCAAAAACTTTTTAAGTTTCCCCTTCTTTCCTCCCACAAAAAAATTTACATGTATTTTAATTTTAAAGCAGAAAAAATAAACAAAAATCAAATTTTTTTTTTTAAAAAAAATTGGCCCCCTTTGTCCTAAGATTTCCCCTTAGCTCCTTACCTCCGTAAAAAAAAAAGAAAATAAATTATATTTAATGGAATTACACCAATTCCCCAAAGATCAAACTTTTGTGTTCCTATAAACTAAAATATAGAAACTACTTAATTAACTACTCAGCAACGAGAGCAGACCAAGTCCCCCCTTTTCCCCCCAAAAGCCCTAGTGTTCTTTTCTTACACATCTCTAGATTTGCAATCCAACATCTTTCTTTCCACTATAGAGCCCAAATAATAATAAGAGAGTTAACTTTAACTCCTAAATAAATTTACAATTTACCACTAACATCAGCCATCTTATTTTATGGTGCCTGACTAAAGGGAAGTCTTGATAGGACTGATTATGTAATTTATTTTTTATTACCCATATTACCCACCTATTTTGCCTTCAAGGCTACCCTTTTTTTCACAAAAAAAATTAGAAAGTAATAATTACATTTAGTTTCGGCCTAAAAATCTGGCTTCACTTTAGCCTCTAATTTTTTTTTGATTAGAAGCCAAAAAGAGGCCTATTATTGTTAATAATATCATTGAAGAAACCACTTCCTATCAAGAAGATTGCACGTTTGAAGAAAAAGCTTCTAACTTTCCTCTTAAGCGGTTAAACTCCGTTTAAATCTTATTTTTTTATAGTGTAAAAAACACATTACATTTTCATTGTAAAGCTAGAAATCTTTTTTTTCTTAAAAATACCCACAGACAATTACTATCACTTTTGTATCTTCAGCACAAAATTCTTTTCTTTTTAAATTATAAAGGTAAAAAAAAAACAAAGTTAAAATCACAAATCAAACCAAGAAACTTTTAAAAACTAAGTTTATGCTGCCTCCTTGAAAAACACTAAGATACTTAGAATACCCCAGCCCTAGCTCATATCCCCCTTGCCCCCCAAACTTTTCCAATCACCCTTTATCCCCAACAACTTGATAATAGTTGCCCATTTTTAATTCTAATTTTCTAACCCCCAGTGTTGATAAAATAGGTATAAATCACATAGTCCCCCAAAACTCCGTTAGTTTTAAATTATAGTAGCCTATCGTCCCCTCTCTCACCCTAATTAAATTTACCCTGTACCCCATCACAGCCCCTATAACTACTAAAAAAGGAGTTATTCCCTTCATAAGCCCTCCTAAACAAATTATATAGGGATCCGGAAAAATCAACCAAGATAGTATAGCACCTCTTCTTACAGCTCCTAAACCCAATACAATCATAGGCCCCGTTATAACCTCTGCTTTGTCCGAAATACAAGTTAACCCCCCTAGGCCAAACAAACCCCTTATTCTGTAATAAAACAAACGGAAAGAGTATCTAACCGTTAGCCCGGTTCTCAAAAAAAAAAAGAAGAAAGATATCAGATTCAGCCTTCTGGAAAAAACCACCTCCAAAATCAAATCTTTAGAATAAAACCCCGCTAAAAAAGGAAACCCACATAGAGCCAATCTTGCTAAATTTATGCAAACCCTTGTCAAAGGCATGCCTACCACTAACCCCCCCATAGACCGAATATCTTGGTAGTCTTTTACATTGTGGATTACTACCCCTGCGCACATAAATAATAAAGCCTTAAACAATGCATGTGTTAGTAAATGAAAAAAAGCAAGGTCAAAAAACCCTAAGGATAAGATACCTATTATCACCCCTAATTGTCTTAAAGTAGATAAAGCAATAATTTTTTTTAAATCATATTCAAAATTAGCCCCTAACCCTGCTATAAATATAGTCAAACAAGAAATAATTAATAAAAAAGATTGGGCCCCTCTTCCTTCTAGAGCAACCGCAAACCGAATAAGAAGATACACACCGGCAGTCACCAATGTAGAAGAATGTACTAAAGCAGACACAGGAGTTGGGGCAGCCATGGCTGCCGGAAGCCAAGCTGAAAAAGGAATCTGAGCTCTCTTAGTCATAGCAGCCATAACTACAAACCCCCCTAAAAGTACTATAATATGCCCCCCCTCTAAAATTGTTTCCTGGTAAAAAAAAAAATTCCAGCCCCCCAATAAAAACATTATACCAATTCTTATTAAAATCCCTACATCCCCAATACGATTGGACAACACAGTTAGCATACCAGCATTTATGGACTTTTCATTCTGATAATAAACAACTAAAAGATAGGAAACAAGGCCTAATCCGTCTCACCCCAGTAAAATACTAATTATATTAGGACTAACAATTAACAATGCTATCGATAAAACAAAAAAAATAACTAAATATATAAACCGAGATTTGTTCTTTTCTCTTCTCATATACTCTCCCCTATAATATAGAATTATAGAAGAAATTAATAAAACAAATCTTAAAAATATTAAGGATATCCAATCAAAAACCAAAACTATCTCAACCAAACAAGAATTTAAAGATAAAATTTCTCACTCAATCACTAGCACCTTCTTCAAATAAAGACTCCCTAGGCAAAAAAAAAACCTTAAGAGTGCAGTTCCCCCTAAAAAAATTAAACTCCTAACATTCATAGAAATCTTTCAAACCATGTTTCTAAGGAATAAAATTTATTCCCTCCTCGGTCTCCTCACAAACCAATGTTTACCTCAACTCTCCAAAAACCCTTTTTTTCCAATGATAAAACCCCTCCGAAAATCTCACCCCCTGCTTAAAATAATAAATAACGCACTAGTTGATATACCAATCCCAAGAAACATCTCCATTTTTTGGAATTTTGGTTCTCTCTTAGGCATATGCTTAGCAATCCAAATTATCACTGGACTCTTCTTGTCAATGCACTACACCCCCCACGTCAACTTAGCTTTCTCAAGCGTGGCTCACATTTGCCGAGATGTAAATTTTGGTTGGCTTCTCCGCACTCTCCATGCCAATGGGGGTTCCTTCTTCTTCCTTTGCCTCTACCTTCACATTGGGCGAGGAGTTTACTATGGGTCTTTTACTTTCCTCCACACCTGAAGGATTGGTGTTATTATTTTATTTATAACAATAGCAACTGCCTTTTTAGGTTATGTTTTACCTTGGGGACAAATATCTTTTTGGGGGGCGACAGTTATTACCAACCTGTTCTCCGCTATCCCTTATGTTGGTAATTATTTTGTCCAATGATTATGAGGGGGCTTTGCAATCGACAATGCCACCTTGACTCGTTTTTTTTCTTTTCATTTCCTACTGCCTTTTATTATCTCAGCTCTCACTATTATCCACATTATATTTCTGCATCACACCGGGGCCAATAATCCCTTAGGAATCTCTTCCTTAGTGGACAAGATTCCTTTTCACCCCTACTTTACCTTTAAAGACATCGTTGGATTTATTTTAATGCTATGAAGCCTTGTTTTACTCTCTCTCTCCTACCCCTATCTCCTAGGAGACCCCGATAATTTTGTCCCCGCCAATCCCCTCGTAACTCCCATTCATATTCAACCAGAATGGTATTTTCTCTTTGCTTACGCTATCCTCCGCTCTATCCCTAATAAACTAGGGGGTATTTTTGCCCTAGTAATCTCAGTTGCCATTTTATTTTTACTTCCCTTTACCCATTTCTCAAACTTCCGAAGCCTCACCTTTTACCCCTATAATCAAGTTATGTTTTGGGCCGTCTCTACAATTTTAATTTTATTAACATGAATTGGAATGCAACCAGTAGAATATCCCTATATTATAACAGGGCAAATTTTAACTACCCTGTATTTTCTTTATTTCTTTCTTAACCCCCTGGTATTAGTTATGTGAGATAAGGCCCAACTCTAGTTTTTAGAGGTGGGGAAAAGAGAAAGGACAAAAAGGCCTTTCTTGTTTCTCCTATTTTTTTTAAGACTATATATGCATATCTAGAAATTACTATTAAGAGCTAACCTCCCTTTCTTATCCCTTCACCTAGCAACAAAATATTCAATCCCACTCCTCCCCGGAGTATCTTAAATAACACATATAAAGATTCTCAAACATTTTTATAAAACTTTAATTATTGAGAGCCATGATCCCTCTTTCTTCTAAAACAATTTATGAAGAAGTTTAACACTCTCAAGAAAGCAGCCCCCTATACCCCCACTGGGAGGGGCTGCTTTCCTCTTCCTTGAGAGTGTTAAACGTATACTTCAATAGATTTTTTATAAGTTGTAGAAAGTGTTTATGCTGTCTCTTACTTTCTTTTATCGGTCATTGTTTTAAATTTAAACAAATCTTTGTTTATTAAATAAATTTTTTTTTCTTTATTTTTTTTGCTATTAGCCCCTCCTAATCTCCCCTTTTAACCTCTTCACATAAAAAAAAGAAAGTTATAATCTTTTTTTTTATCCTCCTTACAAAGCAGGCCCCTCTCGTTCTCCCCTTCCAACTAAATTAAAAAGTCTCCTTTCTTTTCCTCCCTCTCCTTGCCCCCACTGCTCTGCAAGCAGACCCACCTAGTTCCCCTTTTAGTCCAATCCCTTTTCCCCCTCTTAAAGACTCCCTTTCCCCCTAAAAAGATAAGCTAAACAAAGCTAATGGGTTCATACCCCGTCTATGAATTTTTTTTTTATTCTCTTTTTAATGATTATCTTCCTTCTTATAGGAGTTTTTTTAGCAATTTCCTCCACATCTTGGTTTTCTGCCTGAGCCGGCCTCGAACTAAATCTACTGGCCTTTATTCCCCTTATTACATCAAAAAATAACCTTTTCTACTCAGAGTCAGCCCTCAGCTATTTTCTTGTTCAAGCCCTAGGTTCTGCTTTACTTATCTTTTCAGCCTCTCTCCTCCTTGTCCAGTCCTCCTTGTTCCTTTTAATCATCTCCCTCTCTCTCTTTCTAAAAATAGGAGCTGCTCCTTTCCACTTCTGGTTTCCCAAAATTATAGAGGGCTTAAACTGACCCCAAGCCTTTATTCTTATAACAATTCAAAAACTTGCTCCTATGTTTTTAACCTCATATCTCTCTCTCAACTCTCCTTGTTCGTCCCTTATCTCTCTCACTATTATTTTTTCTGCAACTATTGGCGCACTAGGAGGCCTAAACCAAACAAAACTACGAAATTTAATAGCATTCTCCTCTATTAACCACATAGCATGAATACTCTCAGCTATCACAATAAATCATACCTCCTGGCTGTTATACTTCTTTTTTTATTTCCTTATAACTTTCTCCATTATTGTTTTATTTTTCCACCTTAAAACATTTTTCTTCCCCCAACTCTTAAACCTTAGTTCCCTCTCTCCCCTTATAAAAGCCTCTCTTTCCATTTCATTACTCTCTCTAGGAGGGTTACCCCCTTTCTCGGGCTTCTTCCCTAAATGACTTCTAATTCAAGAAATAATCTCCCACAAATTCTACTTTCTTCTTTTTATCCTTCTGTCCTCAACGCTAATCACCCTTTATTTTTACTTACGAATATTGTATCCCTTCCTAGTGCTGTCCGCCCCCCAAGTTAAAAGTAACTTTCCTTTGCCAAAATCTTCTGTCCTTTTCCAAACAACAACCATTTTTTGAAATTTTTTTTGTTTACTCCTTCCTTCCATGTTTCTTCTCATTTAAAGATTTTATGTTATTCAAAACTCTCATCCTTCAAAGTTGAAAAAAAAAGTTAAATTCTTTTAAATCTTACCTCCCTGGCATTAAGGGCCTTTCCCCCTTTTTACCTCTTCTCCA